AACGTATCACTGAATGTTGCCTGTTGTGAATGTTGGAATTGTTTGACAGGGGTCAGACTTTGTGATGAAACAATCTTCAATCGAGGAAAGGGGAAGGAAAGTCAGAATGGGAGGTTAGTCTTTCCCATGTAAGCCAAGGAATGGGATAACCAGGAGAAAGGCGCATAGGATCAGATCACTTGCTCATACACCACAGCGGGCACATTGACTCATGCACTCATGAACTCATATGTACTCCTAAACTCCTGAAATTAGGAAGTGGTTTGAAAGCTTCATTCATGAGCTATCTTACTAAAGGAATTCCAGTTTCCTAAACTGCCGTCGGAAACAGAGGCTATCCTATAGATATGCCTTTGAATCAAACTAATGGCATCCCTTTTCTTGCTTACTTCGCTAGCAAGGTATTCCCGATTGTCATCAGACAGAAGAGGGGTTGGACTAGACCAGCTAAGAGCTAGATTCTATATTCCAGATGCGACTGCTGTTACAGCACAAAAGACTGGGAAAGGTAAATAGATATTTAGAGGAAATAGGTATTCGTATCGTGGACACCTTAACCGAAGAGAGCAGATGAGACTTTTCCGCCCTTTGCAGAAGCAGGAAATCGATCTTTAGAATTGAATAAGCGATAGGTTGGATAATATAATAGTGAGGTGGATGGGCCTACCGATCCTGGAGGAAATGGGCTTGGGGAAAAGATGCTATGCTTGAGCCAGCGGAAATGGTTGGTGACGAAGAAAATCATAGGTAGCTTGCAAGCAGAGGAATTCATTACTTTATCTCCTTTCACTTTGAAAGCACTATTATGACTAAGCAAATTCTTTCATTCCCCCTACGCCTCTGTACCCTATTCCTAGCCTAGCCTCTTACCCCGAAATGTGAGAATGAGCTCAAGTAGCCTTCGTCCACATCTCCCTAGAAAGGGGAGCTCTTCTTAGTCCAGGAACTTCTTCTAGTTAGTAGCGATGAATTAGAATGAGAGGATCCATCCAAATTGGGGAGAAAGAGACGTATCCGACGAAAGCAAGATCTATGATAATAGATTCAGTATGGATTCTCTTGTAGGTAGTTTTAGCTTGAGCTCAGGATCCAATCTGTACTATATATTTTGAAACATTTGTGAGATGCCAAAGAGAGTTCGAACAAGGTTTTGAATCGACAGGATCTACTGCTACCCCTCGAAATGGAATAGGTAGGAATGGAATGCCGTGAACCCAGGATTAGGCCTCGTTAGCTCGCTTACTCTTAGTATAGCAGGTAACCAACCTTCTTCCCTTTATGGTCTTGCTTTGATTTCACTCAGAAAAGAAGAAAATGATAGGACCTTGATTCTGTCAAAAAGTGAGTCAGAGGAACTCCTCAAAACCCTATATCCCGTAAGCCATCTAGCCCCTTTTTCCATTACGTAAGCAGTTCGAAGTCTTCAATGTATTACATTCCTTCATCCGGGGAGGTTTTCATAGCCTAAACAGAATGGAAATCGTAGGTCTCTCCGTATGTACCTTTAGCGCTCAGTTCGGAAGTAGATTTCTTTCGTTCCTTCAGTTGCAGCAAGGACTGATTTAGCTCTTTCTTTAGTCTCTATGGCTTGGTGAGTTGTCCAAAGCCAAGGGGCCCTACACTTAACAAGGGAGCCACTCTGCCAGAGCTTCACTCTAGGCCTCTCACGTCGGTAGCTATCCGTAGATCACTGACGATCTTAATCTTTCTCCGAATCAGACTCTTCTTTCTATCTTGTTGCGGGGAAGTTCAGTCATATAGAAGGTCTAATCACGAACAGTTCCAATCCCAGCCTGCCTAGGCATCGAAGAAAACATATCCATATCCCATGTTATCGCACTCGAAACCATGCTAGCTCATGTTGTTGGTATATCACCTTCAACCGCAGGATCAAAGCCTACTAACTCTGTCTCGTCCCAGGCTTTCAACAGCAGGCATGTAACCTTCAAAAGAAGCAATTGAGGATGGAAGCAATCGACCCGGACTAATGGACCTCTCCCAGCAACAGCCTTCGATGGTCTTCCTCCGCAAAGCCGTTATTCCACTGCAAGTCAAGATTTTCCTTTTGATCGTAATCGGGATTCGACCAAGTCAACTGCCTTTCCTGAAGCAGATGCCTGAAAAGTGGGGATCGAAGCCTAAATCAAGGGATCTAAGCAGCTACAAGCAACAATAGCTACACCCGCCTAGGGACCACTCCAGAAGTAAGCTGCGATTAACCAGCTCACTTCCCTCATTCAATAGGGAAGACAACCCGCAGGGATACATGCATAAACAGGAATACTGCTATGCTTACCTACCTGACCATTCATGCAACAACTTACTCACATACCAACAAGGGATATGAATTATACTGAAGCTGCAAGCAACAGGAACTAGTGCCGCTTAGCTACGGTAGTTCGCAGGCCGTTCCTCACTACCTCCATACATGCTTCACACAGAAACAACTGCTGTGCATACACAGAAACAAGGCAGCTACGCACACTAACTCATACCACAACCATTCCTATCGATAGAATACAGGTAATGGCAGATAGGAAGCAGCACTTACAGAGGAATCCATACACCGCAAGGATAGAGATTCACAACAGGAGGATAGCTCAAACGAAGAGAAGAGATATTCTAGACTGACAGGAGCTACAAACGCAGGAGTACGAGCCACTCTCCACGCTCGCTGGAACAACAAACCAAACAAGAAGAGGAACTAGCAAAGGCCTAACGAGACTTCTAGCAGCATCTTCCCATTCCGCATAAACAAACAGAGGAATGAAAGACTGACATCACTGCTTTAGCTGCACCGTTGACTTAGCCGACGCTTTGATTCAATTAGAAATCTAATCACTCGGACAGCCCTGCGCTACACTTCGGGGATACGCTTACCGGGAAGTCCTACGTTCTCTACAACTGGTAGCCCAACTCAACGGGAGAAAGAGGAAGCAGCCCTATTAGAATAGAAGCCTTCGGAACTACTCTAGCATCTTCTTACCCTTCCCTGAAAGTTTCATTCATCAAAAACTTTGTTTCAGAGTGCAGATTTCTTAGCTATACAGGCATTCAAACTTTGATGTATCTAACCTTAGTGTCCATAGGGCAAAGCGGGAAATCCTTACCGGACGAAAGCAAGAAGCAGGCAGCTAATTAACGCAGTCAACTCATAGTTCATCTTCTTCGACCTGTATCCGCATACCATTTACAATCGATAGATAGCTAGTCTGTCTGGTTCTCGAGGAACGCCAGTCTCTCGACTGAGAGGAACGCCTCTTACTAAGGGGATTCTGTTCGGATTCGTCTTTTAGACTAGCACCAGCCTTTATTCCATTCCGCAAGTGGAATGTCGTAGGAAACCCTCTACATGGGTGTGCTATAAAACTAGGAGAAGAACAGAACTAAACGGATCAATTCCTTTGACCGGTCGTTTCGAGCTTCCAGTTATTCTGGATTGCTAACGTGGTTCGATGACGCCGATGGAAGGAACCACTGGAGATTCATCCAACTTCGATCCCCTAAAGTAAAGGCAAGCGCGTAGGCTATAGAATCCCAAATAGAGCTCCTTCGGCTCTAAACTGCTACTGTGCTTATTTGGTCTATCAGCGACTCGGCCAGCTACTGACCTAATTGGTAGCTTTTCAGTCAAGGTATGGATCACTCACTTCTGAGTCTATTTGTTGCAGACAAGCTGCTTTGGTCTCACTCCTAGCTTTTCTTATCGAAAGGAAAAAAGAAGGATCGTCTCACTCCAGTCAAATATGTATGTGGTTGGGTTCGAATCCCAATGAGCTATGAATTCGAGGAAAGGACTCTCATCCCCTGAATGAGCATCCCCCGAAACCGATCTATCATGTAGGTTCAGATCCACAAAAGCACCGGCATTCCCTGGTCCTCGGGAATGGTGGTCGCGTACTTCATCTGACGATACGAAGGTATCGGATAGATTGAAGAGTCGTAAGTCGACTTGAATCACCTCAAGGGGTGTAGGTGAGCCCGGTGGTATAAGTGCTTATGTTGGAAAGGCTCTACCCGTTGTATTGTGTAGTGGGAGTAGTCGTGCTAATGTTGAGAAGCAGAGTAAGAAGGCTTGCAGACCTTCTTAGTCCATGCTTTCTATTCTATGTGCGTGGATGTCACTATTGATTCAATTGGCCATCATTTTCACTTAATTCGTATTGGATTCCGCTTTGTCTAATAGACAGAGGAAAAGTTTCCATATCCCACTCTGAAAAAAAAAGCCTATTTATTGATAGGTCAGGCCTTCAGAAAGACTTGTTCCATCTTAATCTTCTAGTTTTCACTCTTCTAGTTTGCCGCGGACTCTGCTCTTAGAGTCGATTCCTACTCTCGAACAGAAAGCAGGTAAGCCCTTCAAAGCTTTTCTTTGAAGCGGAGACTATTGGTAGTGAGAGAAATGTCATCTAAAGAAAGTCTCTGACAAGACCTGCTGATTAAAGGAAAAACTCTTCGCTGGGAACTCTCCAAGCAAGTGATTTGAGGTACTTTAGTAACTCGACTGGAATGCTTGAAGCTACTAGAGAAAGTCCTACTCTTTCATTTAGAGCCGAAACAGCTTCAGATGGTTCTTTTCCTGTCTAATTCAACTGTCGACTTTGTAAATGATTCAGTAGACCCGGGAACTTCTATTATTATGTTAGAAGGCTTGCCCCAAGCGCTTTAGGTACCTAGTACGCACAACTAGCCGTTATCCCCTACCGTCATAGCTTCAGATTTCCAACAGCCCTTAGACACTCAAATGCCCCGGGATCGCATTTCCACTTCCACTGTCCCTGGTATCAACCACTTACATCATTAGAAGTAGATCTTCCTCAGAGAAGGAAAGTCTATAGATACCTAAAATGCTGAACAGAAAGTGAAAGCGGTCCAGAAATTCTCATAACCGCGGGGAAGCCCTTCACTTCTAAGGAGGATTTTTTATTCCCATATAACTCCATCAATTGATTCAGTAGCCGCCCTAGTAGCATAAAATACAATTGCTTCTACTCCCGCTTTTGAAGTATGCCATCTATCTTCTGCTGTAAATGCAACTACTGGTTCATTGATAGTGTACACCCTTACCAAGGCCAAGGATGAAATGCCAGATTGAACTGATACTGTTGGCCAATCAAGGCAATCATCAGCCTACGAGGTCTAGGGAATGAAAGTCTTATAGAGGAGACTGGCTTCGTAAGTAAAGTAAATGAATTTGAGATAGATAGCTCGGAGAAGCTGGAGAGGCACGGAGTGACTCGACTGAAAGGAGAGGTGAATGAGTTACCAGCTACAGAAACTATTCACTCTGATGTTACACCATTTCCTGCCGAGAAACGCCTTATCTTTGTGCCGATATTGGAACTATTTCATATGTAGATTCCTCAACTTATTCCCTTTATGGTATTGAACCAGTAACAAGATCGTCCCTTTCCGATTCCGATTCGTTGACTGCTAGAGCAAGAGGACCTTTCCTACCTTATGATAGACAGCTTTCACTGCTACGGCTATTGGCTTTAGCTCTACTATGGCATTCCCTGTAGTTCTTGGAGTAACTCAAACTCGAACTCCTGTTACAGCTTATGCCGGCTATAGACTACGCCTCTATTCATCCTTCGTTCGTGATCACTCCTAGCAATCACTTCACTGGCTAACAGTTAGTTAGAAAGTGTTCCGGCTAAGGCCTATAGAACTCATTTCACTCCGGTTATAGCTGAAAGTGGCTTTGTTCTTATCGTTCAGTGGTCACTCGCCTATAGGTAAGTAAAGAAGGGATTCTATTGTATTCCGATACTGTTACGAGCTGTCTTAACTCCACTTACTTCTAGGCCATTAGCTCAGTAAGCTCAGTAACTCCATTCTCTTATGCCAGCCTTACCTCAATTCCCTTCTTCGCCTCAACAGCTAAAGCATCCCTTTCTGCAGCTCCTGAAACAGCCGAAGAACCTGGAGTTTATGATTCCGGCAGGAGAGGTATTCTTTACTGCGCTCTAGCAACAAGACAGCTAGCCGATCAGTCGTAACTGCCCCCGACAGCCACTCCTTCTCTACAGCTTGCTCGCATAAGGACGCTTCGCTAGCAGCCTATTCTCATCAAGCTACTCCGAACAAAGAGAAGGAATACTCTTTAGAATGCGCTAGCAGCAACCCTTAGCCGCTCAATCGTGCCTTACCTCAGTAGATGCATACGCACAACGCGGTAGGCACTCGCTCACTACAGCTTGCTTACTTAGGAAGATCGCTTCGCTTGCTAACTAACACATCAAGGAACAAACAAACCTTGCAGACGGAGAAGGGGAACTCTACTTGACAGACAGATAAGGAATCCCCGTCTCCTAGCTAACAATACCTCGTCGGGATGGAATGCCTACTCGGAACAAACTAGCCTGAAAAAGTGATATTTCGTATAATAATAATGAATGAATGAATGGATGGAATTGGATCATCAACGGGCGAAGTGAGTAAAATACACTCTTTCTTGGCTAGTGTGTAGTAGACTCCATTATGGTCATTCGTAACGGCTCCATATAGTTTGATTTTGGGGCGTAACGTTGTGATTGTTCCATCGACTGACCGATATACTAGTTCCAGAGGCATCTTCCATTCATATCGATTTGGGTTTTTCTGCACCATATTTTGATCTGCCGAAAAAAATGATCTCAATTCAAATTTCCAATGATATGGATCGATCCGCTCCCATTTTTGACAAGGTCTTTTTCCACCTCCTTTAGAAATAAGATCTCCAGACGGTCTACTTCCGCCGGGCTGTGCCCGGGGTGGGAAACGTCTAGGGCGTCCCGCTTCTCGTTCAAGAAGGAAATAAAGTTTTCTTGAGGAGGGTAGGCCGCCGCTTCTTCCAAAGAAGGGTTCCTTAAAAGGATTTCCCGAAACACTTCATAACATGAGTGTTTACGTTCCCGTATTAGTAGATCTCGATTTTCGAAATCAAGACCCCTATAATACTCCCTTTGGTAAGAAGAATTTCTTAGAGATTCTTTTATCTCTGCCCAATATTCCCCTTTTGCCTTTCCAAGCAGAAAGGGGGAATTAGCGGCTTCCAGTACTCGAATTCGATTTACAATGGAAGACTCTAATCCCAGATCGGGGATAATAGGCCATGGTTCGCAAAGGACTCTCAGCCCAAATGAATCCTCAGACGAGGACCGATTTGGGGATGGGAGCATTGACTCAACCAGGAGGGGGGCGTCCATTGCTGCGACAGCAAATGATGGTATAGGAACGAACATCGAGATGAGA